AAAGAGATCCGAATGAATGGAAAGGGAAAAACAAAGGATGAATTCCACTTTAAAGAGACACGCTATAAAAATAGACCAATTTATGAAACTTCTTATCTAGATGGGAATCAAGAAAATTCGAAGTTAGAAATATTTCAAGATAAAAAGGATAAAGAGATATTCTGGTTTGAAAAACCTCTTGTTAATATTCTTTTCGACTATAAACAATGGAAGCGACCATTCCGATATATAAAAAATGATCGATTTGAAAATGCTGTAAAAAATGAAATGTCACAATATTTTTTTCATACGTGTCAAAGTGATGGAAAAGAAAGGATATCCTTTACGTATCCGCCAAGTTTATCAACTTTTTTTGAAATGATACAAAGAAAGATGTCTTTTTTTACAATAGAAAAGATTTCCTATAATGAACTGTATAATCACTGGAATTATACCAATGAACAAAAAAGGAAGAACATAAGCAACCAATTTTTAAATAGAGTCGAAATTCTAGATAATAGATTCCTTCCTCTGGATATAATCGAAAAAAGAATTAGATTGTGTAATTGTAATAATGAGACTAAACAAGAATATTTACCTAAAATATGTGATTCTTTATTTAACGGACCCTTTCGCGGACAAATCAAAAAACTATTTTTCCTCCCAATCATAAAAACTTCTCTAGCTATAAAACATTACATAGAGACAATTTGGATAAATAAGATTTATGGCATCCTTCTTACTACCAATTACACAGAATTTTACCATAAATTCAATTTATTTGATCGAAAATCATTATCAACAGAAATGAGTTATTTCTTAAACATAATTAGCAAGTTTGGAGGAAAATCAACATCAAATTTTAATTTGAAAGGACTTTATTTATTTCCGGAAAACAAAGAAGTAAGAATTAATCCAGAAGATCCAATTCAAATTTTAAAATTTTTAATCAATGCAGTTATAACTGATACTAAGGATAAAACAATTAGCAAAGAATATATTGGAATAAAAGAAATAAATAAAAAAGTTCCTCGATGGTCATATAAATTAATCGACGAATTGGAACAACAGGAAGTAGCAACTGAAGAAAGTGGGGCAGAGGATTATCAAATTCGTTCACGAAAAGCCAAACGTGTCGTAATTTTTACTAATAGTCCGGAGAATACCGATACTAATGAAAAAGAGACTGATAATTCTGATCAAGCTGAAGAGGTGGATTTGATACGTTATTCACAACAACCGGATTTTCGTCGAGATATAATAAAAGGCTCTATACGAGCTCAAAGGCGTAAAATAATTATTTTGGAACTGTTTCAAGCAAATGTGTATTCCGCCCTTTTTTTGGATAGAGTAGACAAACCTCCCCTCTTTTCTTTTGATATCCCCGATCTAATGAAAATAATTTTTATAAATTTGATTTGGAAAAAGAATAAATTCAAAATTTCGGATCATACAAAGGAAAAGACAAAAGAAAGTGAGAAAGAAGAGAAGGCCAAAAGAGAAATAGACAAAAAAGCGGAGAAAACTCGTATAGAGATAGGGGAACTTTGGGATAGCATTATATTTGCTCAAGTAATAAGAGGTTTTGCATTAGTAATCCAATCAATTCTTAGAAAATATATTATATTACCTTCATTAATAATATCTAAAAATCTTGTTCGTATACTCTTATTTCAATTTCCCGAATGGTCCGAAGATTTAAAGGATTGGACTAAAGAAATCCATATTAAATGTACCTATAATGGCGTTCAATTATCAGAAAAAGAATTTCCGAAAAACTGGTTAACAGACGGTATTCAGATAAAGATTCTATTTCCTTTTCGTCTGAAACCTTGGCGCAGATCTAAGTTACGATTCCCTAATAAAGATCCAATTCAAAAGAAAGGGAAAAAACAAAAAAATGATTTTTGTTTTTTAACAGTTTGGGGAATGGAAACTGAATTACCTTTTGGTTCTCCCCGACAACAAATCTCATTTTTTGAACCCATTTTAAAAAAATTAAAAAAAATAAAATTAAAATTGCAAAAAAAATGTTTTCTAGTTCTAAGAGTTTTAAAAGAAAGAACAAAATCTTTTCTAAATGTATTAAAAGAAACAAAAAAATGGGTCATCAAAAGCATTCTCTTTCTAAAAAAAAGAATCAAAGAACTCTCAAAAATAAACCAAATTCTATCATTTGGATTGAAAAAAATAGAAAGATATAAATTGAGTGAACCTAAAAAAGAAAAAAATTCGATAATCCATAATCAAATTATTCCCGAATCGTCTATTCAAATTCGATTTTTGGATTGTGCAACTTACTCATTGACAGAAAAAAAGATTCAAAATTTAACTAATAGAACAAACACAATCATAACTGAAATAGAAAAAATGAAAAAAGATAAGCAAATAGGGTTTCTAACTCGAGAGATAAATATTAGCCCGACCAAAATAAGTTATGAAGATAAAAGATTAGAATCACCAAAAAACATTTGGCGGATATTAAAAAGAAAAAATCTTCGATTACGGCGTAAATTACATTTTTTTTTTAAATTTTTGATTGAAAAACTATACATATATATCTTTCTATGTATCATTATTATATTTAGAATCATTGTGGAGCTTCTTCCTAAATTAAAAAAAAAAAATTTGAATAAATACATTTACAATAATGAAGCAAATCAAGAAAGAATTGATAAAACAAATCAAAGTATAATTAACTTTATTTTGACTATAAAAAAGTCACTTTGTATTATTAATAAAGATTCACATATTTTTTGGGACTTATCTTACTTGTCACAAGCATATGTATTCTACAAATTCTCACAAATCCAAGTCAGTAACTTATATAAGTTAAGATCTGTCTTTAACTATTACGGAACATCTTTCTTTCTTAAGAATGAAATAAAAGAGTATTTTGTTGGAACGCAAGGAATATTTGATTCCGAATTAAGACAACATAAAAACCTTCGAAATTCTTTAATTAATGAATGGAAAAACTGGCTAAAGGTTCATTATCAATATGATTTATCTCAGATTAGATGGTCTAGATTAATATCACAAAAATGGCGAAATAGAGTCAATCAATATCAATGTCGTATGACTAAAAATAAAGATTTAAACAAATTTGATTCATATGAAAAAAACCGATTCATTCAATATGAAAAACAAAATTATTTTGAAATAGATTCATTACTAAAAAAGAACAAAAAATTAAAAAAACAATATCAATATGATCTTTTATCGTATAAATCTATTAATTATGAAGATGAAAAAAACTCATATATTTATGGATTGCCATTACAAGTAAATAAGAACAAAAAGATTTCTTATACTTACACACCTAAACGTAAACTATTTGATATGATAGAAGGTATCCTTATCAATAATTATCGAGTAGAAAATAATAGTATAGATATAAAAAAAAGTCCGGATCGAAAATCTTTTTATTGGAAAATTATCCATTTTTGTCTTACAAAGAAGATTGATATTAAGGCTTGCGTTAATATTGATACCATCACTAAGAGGAATCAAAATACTAAGATTAGTGTTAATAATTATCAAATAATCGATAAATTTGATAAAAAAAAAAAAGGTCTTTTTTATCTCACGATTCATCAAGAAATTCACCCATTCAATCAAAAACAAAAAAAGTCTCTCGCTGATTGGATGAGAATGAATGACGAAATACTAAGTCGCCCCATATCGAATCTTGCATTTTTGTTATTCCCAGAATTTGGGATATTTTATAATACATATAAGATTAAACCCTGGGCCATACCAATCAAATTACTTCTTTTCAATTTTAATGTAAACCAAAATGTTAATAAACATAAAAGCATCACTGAAAAGAAAAAAATATCTCTTTTTTTATTTTCGAAAAAAAAAACTCTTAAGTTAGAAAATAGAAATCAAGGAGAAAAAGAATTAGTCGAAAAACCATATATTAAATCCGCTCTCTCAAACCAAAAAAAAGATGGTGAACAAAGTTCTCCGGGATCAGACATGAAAAAACGTAGAAACAAAAAGCAATACAAGACTAACATAGAAGCAGAGCTTGAGTTTTTCTTAAAAAAGTATTTGCGTTTTCAATTGAGCTGGAATGATTCTTTAAATCAAAGAATAATCAATAACATAAAAGTATATTGCCTCCTCCTTAGACTGAACAGTCCAAACGAAATTGCTATATCCGCTATTCAAAGAAAAGAAATGAATCCGCATATTCTGATGATCCAGAAGGATTTAACTCTTACAGAATTTCTAAAAAGCGGAATATTTATTATCGAACCAGTTCGTCTGTTTGTAAAAAATGATGGACAATTTTATATATATCAAACCATAGGTATTTCATTGGTTCATAAGAATAAGCACCAAATTAATCAAAGATATCTAGAAAAAAGTTATGGCTATGCTGACAAGAATAAGAAGAATTTTTATGAATCCATTGGAATACATCAAAAAATGACTGGAAATACAGACAAAAATCATTATGATTTGCTTGTTCTTGAAAATATTTTATCCCCGAAGCGTCGTAGAGAATTGAGAATTCAAATCTTTTTGAATTATAGGGATATAAACAGTATCTATAGAAATACAGTATTTTTCAATGGAAATAGGATAAAAAATTGCGTGTTGAATAAAAAAAAAAATCTTGATAACGATAAAAAGAAACTAATTAAATTAAAGTTTTTTCTTTGGTCCAATTATCGATTAGAAGATTTAGCTTGTATGAATCGCTATTGGTTTGATACCAATAATGGTAGTCGTTTTAGTATGACCAGGATTCATATGTATCCGCGATTGCAAATTTATTAATGGTACATTTTTACTATATTCTCGAGTATATGAAGACAAAGAAATAAACATACCCATTATCTTACATTTCATTCTGATACACAATACTTACTAATTTAATGAGTCATTGTATTATATTTTATATTATTAATATTAATATTAATTCGATCTAGAAATGAATCAACAAAATATTCTTATTTATTTGAAGATCTATTATTTTTTGTGAATACAGAAATAGACCATACTTTTGTATACGGTATCCGATTCGAATCCAATTAATTTTTTAAATTATATTGATTACTAAAGTAAGTAATTTTATTTGATTTTATTTGACAAAAACAAAAAATTCTTAACGAAATTAAGAGTCTTGTGTATATCAAATTCAAATGAGTGGCATTATTATTACTGATCAAGAAATATATCGATAAAAATATCTAAAAAAAAAGAGAAAGGGACGATTCATTTTTATGATAAAAAATGCATTCATTTCCATTTTTTCGCAAGAAGAAAAAGAAGAAAACAGGGGATCCGTTGAATTCCAAGTATTGAGTTTCACCAATAAAATAAGAAGACTTACTTCACATTTAGAATTGCACAGAAAAGACTATTTATCTCAAAGGGGTCTACGTAAAATGCTGGGAAAACGTCAACGGTTGCTGTCTTATTTGTCAAAAAAAAATAGAGTACGTTATAAATACTTAATTAATCAATTGGGTATTCGGGAATCCAAAATTCGTTAATTTGAAAAGTCATTTTGAATTATTTGATTTATTAGATCTTGAATTTTGATGAACTTTTTTTCGTTTTGCGCAATTCATGGAAGAATGAATCGAGGAAAAACTTATGAATATACCAGCTACAAGAAAAGATCTCATGATAGTCAATATGGGTCCCCACCACCCGTCAATGCATGGTGTTCTTCGACTCATCGTTACTCTGGACAGTGAAAATGTTATTGACTGTGAACCAATATTGGGTTATTTACACAGGGGGATGGAAAAAATTGCGGAAAACCGAACAATTATACAATATCTTCCTTATGTAACTCGTTGGGATTATTTAGCTACTATGTTCACAGAAGCAATAACTGTAAATGGGCCAGAACAGTTAGGAAATATTCAAGTACCTAAAAGAGCCAGTTATATCAGAGTAATTATGTTGGAATTGAGTCGTATAGCTTCTCATCTGTTATGGCTCGGCCCGTTTATGGCAGATATTGGTGCACAAACTCCTTTCTTCTATATTTTCAGAGAAAGAGAATTTATATATGATCTATTCGAAGCTGCCACTGGTATGAGAATGATGCATAATTATTTTCGTATCGGAGGAGTAGCGGCTGATCTACCTCATGGGTGGATAGATAAATGTTTGGATTTCTGCGATTATTTTTTAACAGGAGTTACTGAATATCAAAAACTTATTACACGAAATCCTATTTTTTTAGAACGCGTTGAAGGTGTAGGCATTATTGGTAGAGACGAAGTAATAAATTGGGGTTTATCAGGACCAATGTTGCGAGCTTCCGGAATACAATGGGATCTTCGTAAAGTTGATCATTATGAGTGTTACGACGAATTGGATTGGGAAGTCCAATGGCAAAAAGAAGGGGATTCATTAGCTCGTTATTTAGTCCGAATTGGTGAAATGACAGAATCCATAAAAATTATTCAACAGGCTCTAGAAGGAATTCCGGGGGGACCCTGTGAGAATTTAGAACTTCGATACTTTGATAGAGAAAGGTATCCAGAATGGCATGATTTTGAATATCGATTCATTAGTAAAAAACCTTCTCCTATTTTTGAATTGCCGAAACAAGAACTTTATGTAAGAGTCGAAGCCCCAAAGGGTGAATTGGGAATTTTTCTGATAGGGGATCAGAGTGGTTTTCCTTGGAGATGGAAAATTCGCCCGCCGGGTCTTATCAATTTGCAAATTCTTCCTCAGTTAGTTAAAAGAATGAAATTGGCTGATATTATGACAATACTAGGTAGCATAGATATCATTATGGGAGAAGTTGATCGTTGAAATGGTAATTGATACAACGGAAATACAAGATATTAATTCTTTTTACAGAGTGGAATCTTTAAAAGGGGTCTATGGAATTATATGGGCGCTTGTCCCTATTTTGACTCTTGTATTGGGAATCACAATAGGCGTATTAGTAATTGTATGGTTAGAAAGAGAAATATCCGCAGGGCTACAACAACGTATTGGACCTGAATACGCCGGTCCTTTAGGAGTTCTTCAAGCTCTAGCAGATGGGACAAAACTACTTTTCAAAGAGAATCTTCTTCCATCTAGAGGAGATACTAGTTTATTTAGTATCGGACCATCCATAGCAGTCATATCCATTCTGCTAAGTTATTTAGTAATTCCTTTTGACTATCGTCTTGTTTTAACCGATCTCAATATCGGAGTTTTTTTATGGATTGCGGTCTCAAGTATTGCTCCCATTGGACTTCTTATGTCAGGATATGGTTCAAATAATAAATATTCCTTTTTAGGTGGTCTACGAGCTGCTGCTCAATCGATTAGTTATGAAATACCATTAACTCTATGTGTATTATCAATATCTCTACGTGCGATTCGTTGAAACATAAACTTTTCCCTATTCCTTTCTTTCTAGTCTTTATAGAAAAAGAGGGGGAATAAATTGCATACATATCTTCATTTTTTTATTTATTATTCGGGTTAATGAATTAAATTAGATAGTTATATGAGTGAAAAAAAAAACAGCTATAGCTATAT